TTCTATTTGAGCGAATCTTTAGGAAAAACATTTTATTTCTACCGAGCTAAAACAAGATGTCGATGTCTATAGTAAACCAAAGTCATCATTTAATACTTATTTTGCTTCAATCTCGACTATACAAAACAAACAAAAAATTGAAGATTTAGTTACGATTAGAAATACACTTTTTTGTCTTTATCCATAGGCCCTTTACTCATACTCATACTCATTCAATTGGAAGTATTAATCCAATAAAAAAAAAAATTATGTTTCGTAATCTCATAATCCAATTTTTCAATTTATAATTGACTCTTGAATACAAATCACGAGAATATATATTCTTCCTCGAATTTTTCATTGAGAGGTAAAGGATTTAATCCTTTTTAGAAATAAAGTTTTTGATCGGAATATGCGCCGACGGATCCCTTAACTATTTGCAGTAGGGTTAATAGAACGAATCGCACTTTTACCACTAAACTATACCCGCTATGCTGCGATTATTGTATATAAACAAGCTTTTTGTCGAGTAAGAGAATCAATAGGGTCATAAAAAAAAAAAAAAAAGAATTATGAAAATTAGGGCGTTGATGTATTGTATTTCCTCATGCAACCTAATGAGGATTAGGAAAAGAAGACTCGTTGCATTGATTCTATATTAGAAGAATGGAAAAATTCCAATAACAAGTATTTTTGAATCAAATAAAATAACTTTTTTTATCTTATCTAATTTGTTGCAACAAAAAATAAAAAATGGCCCGTGACACGGGCCAGGACGTGGAAATAAAAAAAGACTTTTCGGACGAAATGAAAAAAAAAAGAATAGATTAAAAATATATATATATATATAATTCTAATCTTAATAATTAGAATAATTAATAGAATAATAATTAAATATAGAATAGTATAGAATAGTAATTAAATAGTAAATTACTATAATACTAATTAGAATACTAATATATTAAGAGTAATATAAGAAGTATTATACTAATAATATAGTAATAAAAAAGATAAAAAAAAAAAAAAGTATATGAAGAAGGACTTTTTTTTCAAGCCCTACTTGTTGTGTATTGTTGTGTAATGTAAGATAGTAATTATCTTTTCTCAATTGGGAGAGATGGCTGAGTGGACTAAAGCGTCGGATTGCTAATCCGTTGTACGAGTTATTCGTACCGAGGGTTCGAATCCCTCTCTTTCCGGTTCCGTTGATGACTTCGTATTTTTTTTTTCAAATCTTTTTCTTTATTTATTTTTTTTTTATTTTATATATAATAGTTAAAGATGTAGAATAGATAAAATTCTAAGAACATTTAATAAAAATCAAGCAAGGAAAAAGCCTTATTTTTTTTTTATTCTTCACGTCCAGGATTACGCCCTGGATCATTAGATAAAAATCCAAAGATGAAAAGGGAAACAAAGAATATTACTACTGTGTAAACAAAGAGTTTGAGAGTAAGCATTAGACAATCTCCAAGATCTTTTTTTTTGTTTGGAAAAAAAGAAAATAGATTCTCTATATTTATACCATATATCCCATTTTGACACCAAGAAATGAAGTGGTTTCTAGAACTTTTTCGAAATAGAAAAGCATTTTTCTAAATTCATTTGTAATAAGATGTAATAAGAGTCGAGTCTTGTGTGCCAAAAATTTGCTTTTATACCGAAAATTCCATATTTCGGGTGGATCTAACCGAATAGGTTTCTTTTAATAGAATGGAAAAAAGTTCAGAATGAGGAGATGGGGTAGGTAATCCAGATTTTTCACGTTTATACAATAACTTCAATGTTTGAATCAAGGGCCTAGACTATAAAGAACTAGAAAGAACTAGAAGACTTATCTGATCTTATCAATTAGTAGAATTTTTTCTCTTGAATAACTCATGAATTATTAATTATTCTAGGATAGTATTCAAAATTTCATCGAAAACTTACAGCAGCTTGCCAAACAAAGGCTAATAGAAAAAAGAACAGAGGGATTACTGGCATAATATCTACGATTGGATTCAAAAAAGCGTAGGCTTCAGGCAATTTTGTGAAGAAAAAACTGCTTGAATAAAGGGCAAAATTAAGACAGATACAAATCAAATTTAAAATATTAAGCATAACAAACATTTTGTTCTTGAAGATAATTGTATTTTGACTGAGTTATTAATATTCATATAAAAAGAGTTTAAGGTAGACAAAAAACTTTAAACTCAGCCAATCAAAAATCCTTCAATTATCAGCTAAAAAAAGAATAAAAGAAATCATATTTTCATACAATATCTTAATGGAATTCTATATTATGATCAATAAATTCAGTTTAATTCTATATCTACACATATCAAAATACGAATAACAAGCTAATCTAGTTCATAGATATTTTGGGGGGTAGGAATTGACAAAGAACCAATACCAATATTAGTTTTATTAGTTTTGAATCAAATATAGAAATGGGGCGTGGCCAAGCGGTAAGGCAACGGGTTTTGATCCCGCCATTCGGAGGTTCGAATCCTTCCGTCCCAGAGCCTATATTCTTTTCTATATCAAAATTATAGATATTAAAATAAAGATTGTTTTTTTGAACAACCTAATATCTTCCGTACTTGAAGAAGTGTGAGATTGATGACTCGGTCCTATCGAGCCACTTGAAGATGAAGATTCGAAGAGAACTACTTATTTCTTCGTCTTATCTTGTCTTATCTTATTGGTTTGCTAATATTTATATTGGAAATCAAAAAATATTTATATGATTCAATAAAATAAGGGGTTAATTTGAATTAATTCTTTTGTTTTTTTCATTGGATATTTTTTTATTAACACCATATTGACAACAGTGTATCAAATAAATATAATCCGATCTGGGTAATTAGATCTTATCTGTAGATTGATTTATATCTATTCCAGCGGTTTGGTTTTTCATTCCAATGAAATGATAGGTTTATTAGATTTTGAAATGATAGGTTTATTGGATTTGCTGTGATATAAAAGTCTTTTTTTTTTTTTTATTTTCAATTTTAAATAGTAAATAGAAGAATAGATAGCATAAGAAACAAGAGATAATCTATCAATTTTGACTTTATTTAACTTTATCTATTTTTTTATCCGAATCAATTCGAAATTTTATAAATTTTTCTATTTCATTTCGTGTTCATTTCTTGTTAGTTTAATGTTTTGATTGTGTCGTACGATTCAATCTTTTTATTAATTCTTTTTGATTTCTTTTGATTTTTGATTTTGATTCTATCTACATAACCTAATTATTTTATCCTAATTATTTTATTTATATTTGGGATTGGGGTTGCTAACTCAATGGTAGAGTACTCGGCTTTTAAGTGCGGCTAACAGCTTTTACACATTTGTACGAAGAAAGAGATTCGTCCATACCAGCGGTATTATTTGTAAGACCACGACTGATCCTGAAAGGAATGAATGGAAAAAACAGCATGTCGTATCAATGGAGAATTCAGAGAATATTTGATTCTTACCGGATCCGCTCCAAACAAACTTTGTTTGAATTCTTGGTGCATAACATAAAAACAAATCAATTCAAATTCAAAGTTGGGATTTGGTCGAGTTAATAAATGGACAGAGCTCTGCGGCTCCAATTATAGGTAAATAAAAAAGCAACGAGCTCCCGTTCTTAATTTGAATGATTTTCCGATCTAATTAGACGTTAAAAATAGATTAGTGCCTGGTGCGGGAAAAGCTTTTTCTTGAGTGTATTTTCGATTTTTTTAATGAGTCCTAACTATTAGCTATTCTCCACTATGAAGGGAAATTGAATGTGTAGAAGAAAAAGTATATTGATAAAGCAATTTTTTTTCCAAAATCAAAAAAGAGTGATTGACTTGAAAAAGTAAAGGATTTCTAGTCACCTATTACCCTATAATGAACATAAACCAATTAGATGAAAAAAAGAGAGGATTAGAGGGTCCGCTGGTGAGTTTAACTATTTCCGAGGTATCTATTCTTTTTATATTATACTATTTTGTTTTTATGGTATCGCACTATGTATCATTTAATAACCCAATAAACCCCCTATCTTTGCTTCAATCAAATCGAATTAAAAATGAAAATAGAGAAATCTCAAAGAAATTTAGAAATAGATAGATCTCGAAAAAATAACTTCCTATACCCACTTATTTTTCGGGAATATATTTATACATTTGCTCATGATCGTGACTTAAATAGATCCATTTTGTTAGAAAATGTGGGTTATGACAATAAATATAGTTTACTAATCGTAAAGCGTTTAATTACTCGAATGTATCAACAGAATCATTTGAGTATTTCCGCTAATGATTCTAACCAAAATACATTTTTTAGGTATAACAAAAATTTGTATTTTCAAATGATATCGGAGGGATTTGCAGTTATTGTGGAAATTCCATTTTCCTTACGATTAGTATCCTCTTTAGAAAGATCAGAAATAGTAAAATCTCATAATTTACGATCAATTCATTCAATATTTCCTTTTTTAGAGGGCAAATTTCCACATTTAAATTATGTGTCAAATGGACTAATACCCTACCCCATCCATCTAGAAAAATTGGTTCAAATCCTTCGCTATTGGGTGAAAGATCCCTCCTCTTTGCATTTATTACGACTCTTTCTTCACGAGTATTGGAATTTGAACAGTCGTATTATTCCAAAGAAATCTATTTCTTTTTTTGCAAAAAAGACTCCAAGATTCTTCTTGTTCTTATATAATTCTCATGTATATGAATACGAGTCCGTTTTCTTTTTTCTTTGTAATCAATCCTTTCATTTCCGATTAACATTTTCTCAGGTCTTTCTTGAGCGAATATATTTCTATGGAAAAATAGAACATTTTGTAGAAGTCTTTACTAAGGATTGGGGGGACAGCCTATGCTTGCTCAAGGATCCTTTCATACATTATCTTAGATATCAAGGAAAATCCATTTTTGTCTCAAAGGATACGCCTCTTCTGATGAAAAAATGGAAATATTACCTTGTCAATTTATGTCAATGTCATTTTGATGTGTGCTTTCAACCCCCCAGGATCCATATAAACCCAT